CCAATTCGTCGTAACATTCATAATGATCAACTTTACGAAGATCCCATTGGATTCCGGAAGCTCGTAGCATTGGTCCCGATAAACCCCAATTTATTGCTTCTTCTGGACCAATAATGCCTACTCCCTCAACTCGTTCTAAAAAAATAGGATTTCGCGTAATAAGTTTTTGATATTCCGAAACCGCTGTTAAAAAATAATCACAGAAATCCAAACATTTATCTATCCATCCATAAGGTAGATCGGCCGCTACTCCTCCGATACGAAAATAATTATGCATCATTCTCATACCGGTGGCAGCTTCGAATAGATCATATACTAATTCTCTTTCTCTGAAAATATAGAAAAAAGGAGTCTGTGCACCAATATCTGCCATAAAGGGGCCAAGCCATAACAGATGAGAAGCTATACGACTCAACTCTAACATAATTACTCTGATATAACTGGCTCTTTTAGGTACTTGAATATTTCCCAACTGTTCTGGTCCATTTACGGTTATTGCTTCTGTGAACATAGTAGCTAAATAATCCCAACGTGTTACATAAGGTAGATATTGTATAACTGTTCGATTTTCCGCAATTTTTTCCATTCCTCTGTGTAAATAACCCAATATTGGTTCACAATCAATAACATCTTCACCATCTAGAGTAAGGATGAGCCGAAGAACACCATGCATTGATGGGTGGTGAGGTCCCATATTGACTATCATGAGGTCTTTTCTTGTAGTTGTTACATTCATAGGTTATTCCTCGATTCATTCTTTCATGAATTGCTGAAAATGAAAAGAAGTTTATTAAAATTCAAGATCTAATAAAAAAATCAAATAATTCAAATTCCTTTTTCACTTAACGAGTTTTTGACTCCCGAATATCCAGGTGACTAATTAATTCTTTATAACGTATTCTATTTTTCTTTGACAAATAAGACAGCAGTCGTTGGCGTTTTCCCAGGATTTTACGTAAACCTCTCTGAGATAAATAATCTTTTCGGTGCAATTCCAAATGGGAAGTCAGTCTTCGTATCTTATTGGTGAAACGAAATACTTGAAATTCAACGGACCCCTTGTTTTCTTCTTTTTCTTCTTGTGAAATAACTGAAATGAATGAATTTTTTACCATAAAACGGATTTTCTATCCTCTTTTTTTTAATGTATTTTACTGATCAGTAAGAATAATGCTAGTCATTTTAATTTGGTATACACAATAATCTTAATTTCTTTATGAACTCCTAATTTTATCAAAAAAAATGAATCAATCCAATTTTCTTTTCAATTTTATTCGTGTAGGAATAGAGGAATAGGAATATGAAAATTAGTATAGGAATAGGAAAGGGTGATATATTTCTACATTTAGAAAAGAGAAAAAATTTTGGATCGAAATCTAATAATAAATAAAAAAAGAAAAAAAAAAGAAGATTTCGTTAATCATTTATAGATCTATTGGATATTGATAAATGCATTGAATTAGTATTTATGTATCAGACTGGAAGGTAAGACAATACATAGGTGCAACTCCTTTTTTCATATACCATACATATATGGTACAGAATATATATGAAAAACGCATAATTAACAAATTAGCAATCGTGGATACATATGTATCCTTATCATAGTGAAGCGGCTCCCATTATTGGTATCAAACCAATATCGATTCATACAAGATAAATCTTCTAAGCGATAATTAGGGCAAAGAAAGAACTTTAATTTAATTAGTTTCTTTTTATCAAAATGTTTTCTTTTATCCAAAAATTCACCCCAGTTTTTTATGTTGTTGCAAAATACTGGATTTTTATGAATACCATTTCTCTTCCTCGAATTGAAACAAATTAGAATTCTTAATTCTCTACGTCCTTTAGTGGATAAAACTTTTTCGGGAACAAACAACAAATCATAATTATTTTTGTATCTATTTTCAGCCATTCTTTGATGTCTTGCAATGGATTTATCCAAATTAATCTTAGCAACATAGCTTTTTTCTCGGTATATTTGATTAATTTGGGGCTTACTCTTATGAAACAATGAAATATTTAGACTTTGATACATAATCAATTGTCCATCATTTTTTATAGACAAACGAACTGGTTCGATAATTAATATACCCTTTGTCATTAATTCTGTAAGAGGTAAATCCTTTTGAATCATCAAAATATCGAAACTCATTTCTCCCCTTTGAATAGAGGATATAGCAATTTCTCTTGGATTTATCAGTCTAAGTAGGAGACAATATACTTTGATATTATTGATCATTTTTTGATTTAAAGAATCATCCCATCTCAATTGAAAACGTAAATACCTTTTTAGGAAAAAATCAAGCTCGGCTTCCGTGTTGCTCTTATATTGTTTTTTCTTTCTACGTTTTTTCATATCGGGGCTTGCATAATCTTCTCCAATATCTTTTTCTTGGTTTGAGAGAAGTGATCCAAGATTCGCTTGATTTTGTGCATCTGATTCAAGATTATCTCGAATTGCGTATTCTTTTTCTTCTTGATTTCGATTCTCTAATTCAATCGATTTTTTTTCATTCGAAAATAGAAAAAGATCCCTTTTGTTCTTTCTAGTGATGTTTTTATTTTCACTAACATTTTCATTAAAATTTAAAACATTCAAATTTAAAAGAAGTAGTTGGATTGGTATGATCCACGGTTTCATAAGATATGTATTATAAAGCAGCACAAATTCTGGAAAGAACCAAAGGTTTAGATTTGATATGGGACGACTTAGTATTTCTTCATTCATTCCCATCCAATCAAAAAGGTCTTTTTTTTTGTTGGATGCCGTAATTCTTCCATTTTGGGAAATTTTAAGATAAAAAAGACCTTTTTGATCCATTTTATCAATTATTTGATAATTATTAACCCCAGTCTTAGTATTTTTATTACCATTGGTATCGATATCAATCCAGGACTCAATATTGACTTTATTTCGAAGACAAAAATCGAAAATTCTCCAATCAAAATATTTTCTATCTGTAAATTTATCCAGATTTAGAATATCATCATCTTCTAAATTAATAGGGATAATACCTCCTGGCATATTAATTAATTTACTTTTTTTATATATCTTGTTGTAATTATAAGAAATCTCTTGTTTATTATTTAAACGTAATGGTGATACATAAATATGTGAATCCTTCTTATTTTCATAATTAATCGATTTATATGAGAAAAGGTCATATCCATAGTATTTTTGAAGGTTATATTTTGAATTTGATAATGAATTTGATTCAAAATCATTTAATTTTTTGTAATTTATTAATATTAATTGATCTTTTTCATCTGAATGCCTTTTGTTTAAATCTTTATTTTGCACTATACGTGTTTGATTGAATCTATTTCGGCATTTGTGTGGTACTAATAGATACCATCTAATCGAAGATAAATCATATTGATAATGACCCCTTAACCAGTTTTTCCATTGAATCATTTCCATTTCCGAATTCAAAATATTTTTATGTTTTAATTCAGAATAAAAAATTGTTTCAAAATAATCCTTTATTTGATTCTTAAGAAAAAAAGATGTTCCGTGATAGTGAAGGACATATCTTAACTTATACAAATTAAAAATTTGCGTTTGATATAATTGGTAAAATACATATCCTTGTGAGAAGGAGGATAATAAAATCTTTGAATTTTTATTACTAATATCCGAAATTGATTTTTTTATAGTCCAAATAAAAAGAAAACGAATTGTATTAAAAGGAATTGTATTTTTATTTGTTTTAGCAATTTTTTCTTTATTTGTTTCATTATTGTAAATGTATTTATCGATCATTTTTTTTGAATTATCAAAAAAAAGTTGTATAGTGATCCTCGGACTATTAATGATACAGAGAAGTATATCTATATATATCCTTTCAATTAAAAATTTGAAAAAAGAATATGATTTACGGATTAATCGAACATTTCTTCTTTTGAATTTCTTTAATTTCTGCCAAATATTTTTTATTGATGCTAATAGTTTAGTAGGATAACTTATTTTATTAGAACTAATATTTCTATTGATTTCCGGAGTTAAAAATCCTTTTTTCTTATCTTTTGTAATTTTTTCTATTTGATTCCTGATTGTGCTGGTTCTATGAGCCAGATCTTTCATTTTTTTTTCTGTCAATGAAGAATCTGTCAAATCCATAAATCGAATTTGAATGGACGATTCATTAATCATCCCATTACTGATTACCCCATTTTTTTCTTTTTTAGTTTCACTCAATTCATATATTTCTCTTAATCCAAATAATTGAATTGGGTTTCTTTTGGAAAGTTCTTTTATTATTCCTTTTAAAAATAGAATGGTTTTCATGACCCATTTTTTTCTTTCTTTTGAAAAGTTAAAAAAAAAATGGATTCTTTCTTTTAAAACCTGTATAACTAAAAAAGAATTCTTTTTCAATTTGATAATTTTTTTTCTGAGTCCTTTAAAAATGGGTTCAAAAAATGAACGTTGTTTTCGGGGAGAACCAAAAGGAAGTTCAGTTTCCATTCCCCAAACTGTTAAAAAACAAAAATCGTTTTTTTGCTCTTTATTTCTCAGCAGATCTTTCTGGGGGGTTAGCACCTTAGATCTGTGCCAAGGTTTAAGGCAAAAAGGAAATAGGATCTTTATCTGAATACCGTCTGTCAACCAATTTTTTGGAAATTCGGTTTCTGATAATTGAATACCATTATAGGTGCATTTAACATGCATTTCTCTATTCCAATCTTTTAAGTCTTCGGACCACTCGGGAAATTGAAATAATAACATACGGGCTATATTTTTAGCTATTATCAATGAAGGGAATAGAATATATTTTCTAAGAAAAGATTGGGTTACTAATAGGGATCCTCTTATTACTTGAGCAAATAAAATGCTATCCCAGGCTTCCGCTATTTCTATTCGTGCTTTCTCTTCTCTTTTGTATTCTTCTTTTTTTTCTTCCTCTTTTTTTTTCTCATTTTCTTTTTTCTTTTCCTCGGTATAATCTGAAATTCTTAATTCTGTTGTTTTTTTATACATCCAGTTTTTCAAAATG